AAGCACGAGACCTATGGATATATCCATTTCGTGTCAAAATAGATCTTTTTTTAGTTGTATTTATCTTTCAGATCCTTTATTAGATAGTACTTTTCTTTGTTTAGAAAAATTATCCTTGTCTTTGTTTATGTCTCGGGTTAGGGCAAACTACTCTAATTCGTCCTTTTCTACGTACTATTCGACATCTTCCACAAATTCTACGAGCGCAGGGCCTTTTTTTCATATTTTGCGTTCCTTAATTTTGAATATACAGACTTTTTTTTGAAGAAAAATCGTTTTTTTTTTCAATCTTGATTGAGTTGTATCCCTATATAAAAAGAAAACGATTTGGAAGTATCTACTAAATTTAATGTAGCAGCAATGTTATTGAAACCCCTGACTTGTTCTTTTTTTTACAAAACAAAATCCAAATGGATAGAATTTGGATATCAAAAGGATTACCATATGTAACACAAGATTTCTCCGCCGATTCTTTTTAGTCGAGCCTCCCGATCTGTCATTATACCCTGCGAAGTAGAAAGAATTACAATTCCCATCCCGCCTAAAATTCTAGGAATTTGTTGATAGTTAGAATAGATTCGTTGACCAGGTCGACTAATCTGTTTTAAGTTTAGACTAGCTCTATATTGTTTTTTTTTCGTTTTTCTATGTCGTCTATGTCGTAAGGTTAAAACTAAGAATTTTTTGTTACCTTCCTGATGTTTCCTCACATTTTCAATAAAACCTTCTTGTAAAAGGATTTTCAAAAGGTTTCTAGTGATATTAGTAGATACTATTCGAATGATTTCTTTTCCGCTCATGTCAGCATTTCGTATAGAGGTTAGTATGTCAGCAATTGTGTCTTTACTCATGATAGACAACAATTTTTGTTGTTTTTAAGATTTGATATAATCAAGATAGGCCCTTCCTTTATTTTTTGAAATTCATGATTCACTATATTTTTTTTAAGGTATATACGTGAAACAGAATCTACTAATTAATTTGATTAATCGGTTGAATTCAAATACTATAAAAAAAAATACTAGAATTCTAGAATATTTTCTATCTCATCTTAGAATGCTTTTCTAAGGCTTTATCTTATAATATTTCAGGTGCTAATGAAACTATTTTTGTGAAATTGACCTCCCTCAATTCCTCGCCAATCGGGCCAAAAACTCTACTTCCCTTTGGATTTCTTTTTTGATCAATGACAACTGCAGCATTCTCATCATATCGTATAATAGTGCCGCAGGAGCGTTTGAGTTGTTTACGAGTACGTACAATTACAGCTCTGATCACTTCGGATTTTTCTAGAGAGGAAGTTTTTGCTGCTTCCTTGATCACAGCAATAATAACGTTGCCGATATGACCGTATCCGCGATTACCAGCCCCTATGATTCGAATACACATTAATTTTCGGGCTCCGCAGTTATCTGCTACATTCAAATAGGTCTGAGATTGGATCATATCATTTTTAGAATCTGTTATTTTAATGCAAAAGGAAAAAAAAATATTGTTTGTCCAAAAAGAAAAAAAGAAACTTACAATTTTTTTTTTTTCATTACAAAGTCTCTTTTTTCTTTGGTTTGATATTCCCATTTTGAAATAATCAATTGAGTTCGCATAGGCATTTTGGATGCTGCTATTGAGATAGCTTTTCTGGCTATTTTTTCTGCTACTCCGTCCATTTCATAAAGTATTTTACCTGGTTTAACGACAGCTATCCAATATTTGGGATCTCCTTTCCCCGACCCCATACGTGTTTCTTTGGTTCTTATCGTAACTGGTTTGTCGGGAAATATACGTACCCATATTTTTCCCCCGCGGCGTATATTTCGTGTCATTGCCCGACGTCCGGCTTCTATTTGTCTAGACGTAATCCAAGCGGGTTCAAGTGACTGAAGAGCATATCTACCGAAACAAATACGATTACCTCGAGAAGACATTCCTTTCATTCTCCCTCTATGTTGTTTACAGAATCGGGTTCTTTTGGGGTTATAGTTGATGATTGGTTCACAATTCCATCTCTATTACAGAACTGGACATGAGAGTTTCTTCTCATCCAGCTCCTTGCGAATGAAATAATTAGAAAAATATACATATAGTTGATAAGTAATAGACTGAATCATTAGATTCTTTGAGATTTCATCTAATCTATTTATTCAAAATTGATATCTATTTTTTTATATAGAACTATGTATTTTCTGTCAATTCTAGATTGATAGATAATTTGAAATTCGAATTTGGAAATAATTATTTTCTATAATTTTTATATAATAGACTTTATTTGTTAGAATCTGCTAATGAATCTATATTTATATTTATTATTATTATGATATCGGATCACTCAAAATTTATATCAATCCAATAACATAAAAAACCTTCGCGGGCGAATATTTACTCTTTTAATATTTACTTTATTTGTAGGGTTATCCCCGAACCTCTCAAAATAAAAAAGAAATGGATTGTTTCTTGGTTCGTTTCGCCATCCTGCCTATTAAAATAAAAAATTATTAAGATTTTTTTTCAATAGAATCTTATGTCTTTACAGGTTCCGTCGTTCCCATCGCTTCTCGGTTAATGGTTAGGTCTTAATTCTACAATGAAGCCTCCAATGCGATTTTTTTTCTTGAGCCAATGTTATTAATTAGTCTTTATTGGCTCGAGGCTCTTAATTTTTTGTTTTATGAGTAGGATTTTAACTAGCAATAAATAGCTATTGGTGCTTTATTACATTCGCTTTTACGAGATGACTTGTAGACCTTACATATTGGAATCCTATATCATTAATGAATTTTTTTTTCTTTCTCTCACCCTATCATTTATCTGTATGATTTTTTTTTTTGCTTTACAATTCATAATCAAAATCAAATGAATTTTTCTTTTATTTATGTAATGTAAAAAAGATTTCAATTCCTACAATGTAAGGGCCAATATATCATATCTTGACTGCTTTTTTGAATCCAGATAATGTGAAGCAATGAGTTGGTTATGAATTCTACTAGAATTTCTTCATTCATAGTATGGATCAGTCCATTTTTTTTAGATTGACCTTTAAAAACCAACGGGTCACACACTAAGCATAGCAAGTACATTAAATAATCAATCGAATTTTTGATTTTATTTAACCTTCTAGAACTTCTAGAATCAAAAATCGAATTTTTCTTCTTTTGATTGGCCAGAAAAAGAATGAAAGAATTTCTCATTTTTTGTTCTGTCAAAGGGTATAATGTAAAGATTAAGTCAATTAAGGATTGACTATTTATTGACTATTCGTCGTCTACAAATATCCAAATTTTTATGCCTAAAATATCCAAATTTTTATGCCTAATACCCCATAAATAGTTTGAACCGTATAGGAGCAATAATTAATTTTAGCTCGAACGGTTTGTAAAGGAACTCTACCTGCTCTCATCCATGCGACGCGTGCCTTGTCTTTTCCCCCCAGGCGCCCCGAAATTTGTACTTTAATTCCTTTTGTATGGGCCTGCTTGGCTAATTCAATAGCCTTTTTCATTGCTTTGGGAAATGCAACTCGATTCTTTAATTGTTCGGCTATAAATTCTGCAAGAATAATAGGATCCTTGTAAGGCTTTCGAATTCTTCTAATTTTAATGTTCAGTTTTCGATAACTTAAACTTATAGGATTCATTTCTTTTTGTACAATCATCCATAATTCTTCGATTCCATTGGTCTCCAATTCTTTGATTACATTCTTCTGTAATTCTGCTATTTTTTTAGATTTCCTTTTCCCTAATTTTAGGAATCCCATAACTATTATAACCTGAAGAAGATCAATTCCTTTTTGAATCTCTATACGTGAAATCCCTGCAATACCAGAAGGAAATTTTATATTTTTTTGTACATAATTTTGGATAGAGTTTCTTATTCTTTTATCTTCTTGTAGACCCTGAGAATAATTTTTTGGTTGTTCAAACCAAAGAGAATGATGATTTTGAGTTGTACCAACTCGGAAACCGAGTGGATTTATTTTTTGTGCCATAATCCCCCATTACTATAATATATATCATGAAATGTCATATTTGTGGACTTTTTTTGACTTATTCGAAGTTTTAAGCATATCTTATATTCTTCTTCTAAGCATATATATTTCAATACAATATTTATATGACAAGTTAGTCTTTTTATCGTATAACTTCTTCTTCCTCTTCTTAAGAAATAGCATCCATATTCTCTTTTTTTATTCTCTTTCTTCTACTATTCATTTTTCATTTGAATTTCAAAAATGAATCTCTAAAAAAAGTCAAAAAAGGATTCCTTTTCCAATTCCTATTAAAAGGAAATAGCTAATCAAATCAACAAGGAAATAGCTAATCAAATCAACGACGAGATTTTTTATCTTTTTTTGCGAGATTTTTTATCTTTTTTTGGATGCTCCCTGAAATAAAGAGTAGGTGCAAATTCTCCCAATTTATGACCCACCATATAATCTGTTATATAAATAGGTATTTTTTCTTTTCCATTATGGATAGCGATAGTATGGCCAATCATTGTAGGTATGATGGTGGATGCCCGGGACCACGTTACTATTATTTTTTTTTCTGCCTTTGTGTTAAGTTTCTTTATTTTTCTTAATAAATGATTTGCTACAAAAGGATTTTTTTTTAGCGAACGTATCACAGTGAATTTCTCCTATTTTTTTTTTTTTTTTTTAGAAGAAAAAAATTCGATTTTCTCTCCTATTTACTACGGCGACGAAGAATCAAATTCTCACTATATTTCTTCCTTTTTCTACTTCTTCTTCCAAGTGCCGGATAACCCCAAGGGGTTGCGGGTTTTTTTCTACCAATTGGGGCCCTCCCCTCACCACCCCCATGGGGATGGTCTACAGGGTTCATAACTACTCCTCTTACTACGGGACGTTTACCTAGCCAACATTTCGATCCGGCTCTACCCAAACTTTTGAGTTTCACCCCGGTATTCCCTACTTGTCCGACTGTTGCTGAGCAGTTTTTGGATATTAAACGAACCTCCCCAGAAGGTAGTTTTAATGTGGCCGATTTCCCCTCTTTTGCAATAAGTTTCGCTACAGCACCCGCAGCTCTAGCTAATTGTCCACCCTTTCCAAGTGTGATTTCTATGTTATGTATGGCCGTGCCTAAGGGCACATGGGTTGAAGTAGATTCTTCTTTTTGATCAATCAAAACCTCTTCCCAAACTGTACAAGCTTCTTCCAAAGCATACGGCTTTCTGGGTGTAGATGATGATATCTATACAGGTGGATCTTCTATATCGTAAAATCTCGTCAAATGAAGTAAAGTACTACATGAGTGGATATATAGGAATCAAAATCTGCCGAATCACTCATGTTATGCTCTTCTACATCCTAGGTCCTCCCGTTCCTTCATCTGGCTTATGTTCTTCATGTAGCATTCAGACTGAATGACTCTATGAAATTACGTCGATACTTCCACATATGTCGATACTTCCACATATTGGGGGTAACGTAGGAGACATCTCTATTTTTCCCCCGGGGAATCCTTCGAATTCCCACTGCTTAGCTTTCAATTCGCCTCTGACCATCAAATGAAATGTGAATACCCCGTCCTCCTCTCTTTGAAACAAGGGAGGGGCGCTTCTGGTTCTGTCGGTGCTTGAAACAATTTTGTTTTCTCCATATTACTAGATCTCTAGAGTCAATAATTTGATATTTGATATGAGGAACTACTGAACTCAATCACTTGCTGCCGTTACTCTTCAGTTTTCTGTTGAGGTCTATCCTGTAGAGGTACTCAATTTGGATCAGTGATCGATTTCTAGGTTTCGTCGTAAACCTAATTGGTTACTTCCAATTACGTAAATCCATAGTTCAAACCGCACTCAAAGGTAGGGCATTTCCCATTTTTATAGGAACTCCTGTACCAGAAATAATGCTATCTCCAATTCGAGTCCCTCTGGGATGTAAAATATATCTCTTCTCACCATCCCTATAGTGTATGAGACAAATGGATGCATTTCGATTAGGGTCGTATTCTATGGTTAGGATTCTACCATATATGTCTTTTTCATTCCGTCGAAAATCGATTTGACGGTATAGACGCTTATGACCTCCCCCTCTATGCCTTGCGGTAATGATTCCTCTGGCATTACGGCCTTTACCACAACGATGCTGTCCATAGGTCAAATTCTTTCGTGTATTTCGCGTATTGGATTTCACTTGACCCTCTACGGCTCCATTGCGTGCGCTCGGGTTAGAAGTTTTGTAGAAATGGATCATTATGCTATTAAGTATTTTGATTTAAGTTCTTTTCTTTCGAATTTCTAGAATTTCTAAGAGATCTCTAAGAGGTAGAATAGAATAACCCGGTTGAAGCGTAATGATCATACGCCTGGAATGCATTGTATGTCCCATAATAGGTCTCATTCTTCTACCCTTTCCCGGGAGTCGATGGCTATGAATAGCCATTACCTTGACACCAAAGAAGAGTTCGACCCAATGCTTTATTTCTGTCTTAGTGGATCCTGATTCGACATTCAAAGTATATTTATTTTTCTCCAATAACCTAATACTTTTCTCTGTAACTACTGCATATTGGATTCCATCCATAAATCGATTTTCTTCCCTATGAGTTCGAGTCTCAATAAGAATGCTAGTTCTTACTGTTCATATGTTCTAATAGGGTTATACTACACCAATTCGTTATGTATGGATGATGAGATTCCATTGATACAGAGCCAATTCCAATAGACTTATTGGAGGGTCCCATTGGTGTGCATCCAGTAGGAATTGAACCTACGAATTCGCCAATTATGAGTTGGGTGCTTTAACCATTCAGCCATGGATGCTTAGCGGGGATCCTCATATATCGTAGATAAACAAAGTCGAAATTTCAATGCAATCTTTAGTTCAGTTTGAATCAATCAAATTTGGAGGAGCTAGCATACTAGAATAATAGAATAAATAGCATACTAGAATAATAGAAATAGCATAGGGTTTGAATCCTACTGAGAGATCCACTAGAGATCAGAAATTGTTGAAGAAAGAACAAGATTTTTCTTTTGTCCCTTGCAGGCGATCGGAAAATAAAGAAAGAGTTAATCTATTCAAGACAATTACATATTTACAAAATACCGTCTCAATTCATCCTATTTCATCAGATCGGAACGGGGGGGGATATACGTTACACCACGATTTGAAATCAGAAGAGAGATTTCAAGAAATGGCAGATCTATTCACTCTATCAATAACCGAGCCGGATCTGGTGTATCATAAGGGATTTTCCTTTTTTATTGATTCCTACGGATTGGATCAAAAACAATTCTTGAATGAGGTATTCAACTCCAGGGATGAATCGAAAAAGAAATCTTTATTGGTTCTACCTCCTCTTTTTGCTGAAGAGAATGAATCTTTTTATCGAAGGATCAGAAAAAAATGGGCCCGGATCTCCTGCGGGAATGAGACTCTGAATCATAGAACTATAATGAAATATACGATCAACCAACATTTATCGAATTTGAAACAGAGTCAGAAGAAATGGTTTGATCCTCTTCTTTTCTTTT